GCGGCTTAGTCAGGTATTCTTTTATGCTTTCGAATGCATCTTGGCATGCTTGGTCCCACATTCCTTTTTTCATTAGACGAGAAAAGGGTTGGCACTTGCCTGATATATTGGCGATAAACTATATAGGCCAGCCGTCCTTGGTCTCAATTCCTTGATATTAGTAGGAATAAAAACCAGTATGAGTATGGCTTTGATTTTGTTTTGGAATAAAAACCTCAATCCCATTCTTTCGTACTATGAATCCGAGGAATTTCCCTGACGATACTCCGAAGAAGCACTTTAGAGGGTTCATCTTCAGGTTGTGTTGCCTAAGCCTAAGGAAGACTTGTCGTAAATCTGCTAAGTGGTCGACCCCTTTACGGCTTTTTACGGCCAGGTCATACGTAGCATTCTACGGTTTTATGCAACATCTCTCTGAAGATTTGCGTCATAGCCTGGAGAGTTGTTGCTCCTGCATTCTTTAACCCGAAGGGCATGATTAGATAAGAGTAAATGCCGAAAGGGGTGCGGAATGAGCAAATCTGTAGAGGTCGTCCGGGTGCATTTTGATTTGATTATACCCAGAAAATCCATCCATGAAAGACATGCGCTCGTAGCCGAAAGTCTTATCTAGAATTCTTTCTATGATAGGCAATGGAAATTCATCTTTGAGACATGCATCATTTAAAGTCAATCTATGCAGACTAGGAAGTCTGCCCGTTCTTTTTAGTGACGGGGACAATATTTGCAAGCCAGTCCGGGTGCTGTTCCTCCCTAATAAAGCCGACGTCGCGAAGCTTCTGCACCTCTTTCTCTATCTTTTCCATGAGTAGAGGGTGGTCGTAGATCACTCTGTGCTTGTTTTACCTGCTTTGCATCTTCCCGAATTTTGAGCTCATGGACGGCGTTTTTCCCTGGCATCTCCGCATAGCGGAATGCGAACACATCACGGAACTCTTGGAGGAGTTGGGTATACTGCATCACTTCTTCAGGAGCAAGGTGAGCATTGATGAATATCGGGCGTGGTTCATCGTCCGTGCCCAAATTTATCTGCTTGACTTCGTCTTCCGTGGGAGGAGCTTTACGTAATAGGGGGCTCCTCTCTTTCTGACGCTGCACGTGTTAAGGCTTGGAGTTCTTTTTCATCTTCCTCGCCTGATTCATCACTGTCGGAGCTCTATTAGTAAATTAGGACTGCTGCGCAGTTTACTGCTAGAGCAACTAAATCCTCAAGTTTCACTTCTGAGTCCCAGCCTTCTGTAGTGGACGACTCATAAGCTTCAGATTCCGACCCATCTCTCGTTCCATAATAAGGGATGTACCCCAGAGCTATTGACGGAATACTAATTTCCGTCGTAAGTAGAGACAGCAGCCTTAGGGATCCAGCCACATATGGAGTGGAACCCGTTCCATGACAGGTTACAGAGCAATAGGAAACTCTTTCTTTAGTCCACCCGAGGCATGCATTCAGCTTCCGGATCTGTCGTATATATGAAAAAGTTTCAGTGGTCTCGTGCCTTCCCACCCAGCCCGCTTTCTTATCGAGACTTCCCCTGTAGGGACTGTGTGTTCCGTCGTCGTCTCGCCAACGTCTAGTGCCCAACCAGGACTTTGTACTTCGTCAGTGCAACCTCGTGAAATAGGGCCAGGGTTCCGTGCGACTTTCCCAGGGCTGGGTGCTCCGCTCCCTCTCTTTGTCCTCCCTTGCGTTTGGTGGTAATCTCCCCGGCGCGTCCAGTAGGTAACCAAAGCCAAAGGCATCAGGGATAGAGTCGAAGCTGCGCCTTAAGCAGTTGACTTACCATCATATCTCCTCCCTATTGGGATCGAAAAACATAGCCCTACCCGGATACAGAAAGAGAGCCCATGAAATACTCGGTGAATCCTGAACCGTCCCAGCGGAGTGGAATTCCTTCGCTCGGTTCCGAGGCCAGTAGATCTATTCCCATCCCTTAGAATTCCATAGCCGCTACGAGGCAGCAGATCCAAGTGCTGATGAAGATCCAGTTTTCCTTATATTAGAATAAGGAAGCAGCATCACCGGCAGCGGATTCTCTTTACCTTTTCGTGCTTTGCTTTCTTTCTACGCCAACCATAGAAGCCGGGAGAAAGGCATGCCTCAAAGCCAGGCCAGAAGCCCAACAGCAGCTGCTTGCCTCATCATCGGGAGGAGGAGCTTCAAAAGAGATCATGATAGATCGGTTTGATTTGGCTCGGTCTTCGCACTAGAGTACTTGGACTCATCCTACCTAACCCCTGAAACGGATTAATGCATTCGCTTTTGGCGTCATTCCTCCTTATGGAGAACCACTCCTGGGAACTTGAATTGTTATTTAGGACTCAGGGTCTATGTCCCGCTGACCGAAAGAAAAGACACCATGTCTGCATTCGAACGCATTACCTTCTATTAGGTGAATTCACTCATCCCAAGACAAGAAGCAAGACTGATTGTGGTGGATACTGACTCAGATAAAACCATGGTCTTGGCTCTGTCACACTGGTAGTGCAAGAAGAGACGAAGTCAAGTCTTAGTCTTTGACTTCGATTTGTACGTGTTAAGCAAATAGCATGTGACAAAATAATACGTAGATTTTTTTTCCTGTGTAGCTGTGGTAATACTACTTTCTAGGGATTGGACTAGGCAATAAAATAGGCTCTCTCTTCTCTATTATAATTAGATTATTATTAACTAAAAGAAGGAGATTTCAAGAAAGCAAGCGGAGACTCACTTGCTCAGATACCCTTTGCTTGTGTAGCCTATACTTTGCAAGCCGGAATGGTACTAGTTGGCTCTGTCTTCATATATGTAATTTCTGAGGTATGAGCTTTCACGCCGGGAATCCGAGTTCTCTTCTACTGGCTCTGTTTCACATACTTACACGAAAGCACTAACGCTTCGTCCTCGGTAGAGCATTACCTTGTCTTTATAGACGAGACCTGGTGCCTATTTCTATTATATAGTATAGTCATTTCATGTTATCTAGTTAGCCTGTGGGAAGCAGGAGTCAACCAACCCACACTGGGTACGGAGTCACTACACAGACACAGCTGCCTCAAGCTTTTGGACTTTGATTCTATTCCCTACCTCCGAATAAAACCTCCGAAAGAGAAAGAAAGACCATGAGCTCAGAGCTACGCATTCACTCCAAAGCTAAGCAGTAGGCGTACCTAACCTTGCCTTGGGACTGATTATGAGCTTTTGGGATCTGTATCTGTCTCCCCTTTTCTTTTCCGCTACAACACAGGTTTTAGACCTTGGGTTTATTCACCTGGAGACCCAGTACGTGTTGTGTTCATTCCCTTGACTCCTACGCCCACTCATTCCTTTGAGCAGAAGTCAGATTTCCATAGTACCGGGACATCTTAGCCTTAGCTTAATGACTCGCTCTCCCAGGCCAGCGAAAGCGAAAGCCGGTAGTAGTGGTTGAGGTCTGTGCTTGGCTTGTACTGCATCTAGCATGTGACGTAGATTTTGATTGTTAACCAGGCGTATTGAAGGTTGGCCAGCTGTTGATGATATGAATCAAGGCTAGTTTTTTCCCACTGATGGGACTAATTCAAAAGTAAAACGGAGATCTCTCGATCAAAGAGGAGAGTGCCTGCCCATGGTATTCCATCTCTGATGATGCCATCAAACTCTATCGAATTTGGGCCCAGCTCTATCGATAGCGATATAGTAATGAATTGAATCAGCAAGGATAGACGAAACTGCGGAAGGCTCTAGTTCTCCCTGAACTATGCTATTCTCTACGGTTGTCTTTTCAAACAGCTAGTGGGTCTATCCTCGGCCTAGGAGAAAGAGGTTGAATAATTGTCCTATCAGTTATCCCACTGTCTCCTTTGGTGCCTGTGGTAGATAGATAGAGAGGTTACCTTCAATGCTTCCCAAAAGCCGTAACGACCCTAACGAAATTCCTAAACTAGGGAGAGGAAGGCTGAATAACTTCTTCCGTGTAAGGCTACTTTACGCAGTTCATTCAATATCAGATGCTGTCTTCGCCCATGAAAGGAATTCGGCTCGATGCCCAAAAAGACGGGTGTTGATAAAAAGTGGAATGTCCGGCTAACCTTCTCTCCTTCTTTAACGCCTTACTTGCCTGAAAGCTTAATAGGGGAAAGGGACGAGCAAGAGGAAGCTCGATTAATCAGCGAACCATGCGTACGTTATTCCCATCCCTACTTAAGGTGTCGCCAATTAGGTGGCAGAGAATCATGGAAGACTCAGTGATAATGAGGTCATACCTTATTCAGGTATGACCTCATTATCACTGATGGCCTAACTAAGGAACTCTGTATTGGAGCGTACTTGTTTTGCCGATCTAAAGTTAGGTAAGAAGTCTGAATGGTTGTTTACTGCGCTTTATTTAAAAAAGTGTGCATCATATTTACAGATTGTCTAGGGTGGGGTTCCTCGGCCCCCCGACCTTCTACCAGTTCCGGTCTCTTTAACGCCGTCAGGGTATCCTAGGATTATTCCGTCCTTTCATAGACGAATGATGTATAAAAGGGACGAAAAGGCACTGGGGTTAAAATATATCTTTCATTCTTTTCTTTGTCTAAAATCATAGAATTAGAAAAGAGAGTTTCGAAAGATACGTTTAAATCAATTATATCGCCGTGGGATAATCCTGAGGAGGTACTTAGTCAAGTGAAGGAGAGAATATCTATATCCAAATCACTCCTTCTAAGGTGCATGCCTTGGCTTCCCTGGACTTCTTTTTCCTTTGTACGTGGCAGAATTCGAATAGCGCCCTACTGAATGAATTTGCAGAGGATGCTAACCCTTCCTTGGTCATCTTAACGAAGAGGAATGCTTGTGGCATACAAGGCTTGGTAAAGCTCTAAGTTTAAGCTCTTTTGTGCATGGCAGATTCCGTTAGTCTAAGCAAGCTCTTTGCTTAAGAGGGGCAGTGGAGGTTCAGAGAGAAACTACTTTCCGTTGTTGGTTTGGGTAAAATCCTTCTTCTATTGTTCCGGGTGATGGTTACTTCTTGTTTCGTACGCTAAGCTTGGGGCTTTGACTTTGAGAAAAGAGAGGAGTTCTTTTACGGGCTTGGTCTAGATTTCCTCCATTGCTTTATAGAAGTCCTCTTAAAAGGCTACTTCTTTCTTTTGATTTTTCTTTTGGTGGTCACAATAGGTCTTATTCAAAATTGATCGCATATACCACCTTTTCTGAAACGAAGTTCCCCTTATATAAAGAATTTTCTTTCGAGAACAGAGTTCCGCAATGGTCTTCTCTACAGCAGAGAAAAGACAACCATAGGGGAGGCTATCGAGAGAACCGCTAAGATTTTGAATCCTTTTCGCACCTGAGGCTTGGGAAGTGGAAGAACCTGAGGGGTTACAAGCCTTCTTCCACTGGATGCCGGGCATGGCGGCCAATCTCTTCAAAAGCTTTTTATAAGAAGGTTTTGATCAGACATGTGCAACAAGGGGATTTAGTCTTTTTCGGGCTCCTCGCCATGATCCTAGAGGAAAGTTCAAGTCCAATTGGGGTGGACCCTATGTAGTCAAAGAAGTTTTGCCAGGAAAGGCAATCAAGCTCGCAGACCTAGATGGAAACGACTTCGGGGTAGAGCTACAGAATTGCTTTCGATGCCAAGAGTTCCTCTTCAAATCTTCGCCTCTTCATCTTCCTTCTCCTCGTCTTAGGAAGTAGAATACTTAGAATGCCAATGCTTTTCACAGACGGAGATGGACAAGAGAAGTTTTGTCACCAAAGACGAGACGAGCGGGAAAACCCTCACTTCTAACTTCTAATAGTAGGACAGCAAGGCCCGGAACGAGGAGCTTTCAGTCCATGGTTCAAAATCATTCAGATTTCCGGCGGAATATGGATGGAATCGAGAGGAGAGTCCGGTTTAAGAATTCTTATTTGTAATCATGGATCATCAAAAAATCCCTAAAAGCTTCTTTCTTTATACTGTCGCCACGGGGTTCAGGTAGGGGGAACTCTTAGATTCTCAAGGTTTAGATAGTATTTATGAAAATCCATCTCCACCTATGTTGTGCCCTTCCCCCCAACCAAAGCATTCCGGCATCTGTTATTCCTGGTCTCACCCTGTGAAGCAAAGTCGGACAAGGGGGAAAGACATGGAATTGATAGGGAACCGTAGCCAAGTGGCTAAGGCATGAGTCTGCAAAACTTCTATTCGTCGGTTCGAATCCGACCGGTTCCTACACCGCCGCGCCATTCCACCCATCATTTTTTTACATGGTTAGTGGATAGAACGGGGGCTTCCGCTTGCTCCTTCGTACTAGTGGCTTAGCTGCCTTAGTTTCCCTTCCTTACCGTCTTCCTTTCCTTATTAGCAGTCTTATTCTTTATGTCTCTAGTTTCTTTTTTCTTTCTTTAGAAGCTATCCTTGCTTCGGCCTTAGGTCTTACAGCTGTGATACTATAGACATATCTAGTTAGTCTTCTTCTTTCCTCGCCTTTGGCTTTCGGCCTTCGTCCTCTTTACACTTAGTTGCTTCAGCCTTCGTCTTTCGGCTTTAGGATAGGACTAACTCAGCCTTCTTTAATAAATAGGTATTCAGTGAGTGACTCTTTCCGTCTTTAGTTTAGGTTCATTACGGCAGTTGTTAGTTTCGTCTCTTTATCAGTTAATTCGGTATCGTTTATTAATTGCGTATATTAAGGTTAGTCCTTCTCCAGGTGCGCCTAAAGTCTTATATTCGATGATTCCTTTCCAAGCGGGTTAAACCATCAGGCTCGACTAAGAAATCCATGCAAGAGACTCCTCCCTCCCCGAAATCCAGGGAGGTGTTCTTGAAGACATGGCGGGCTCCAAGCTACACCCTTCTCTGCTACCAAATCATAGATCTTCCAGAAAAGACAAAAGCGAATGAGCTCGCTCGGTTCGCGTCTGATCCTCCATTTTTTTCTTTCTCATAGACTGATGCAGAAAAGAAGTCACTTAAGGAAACATCCGGTGAATTCGCGACACTCCAGTACCAATGGACGTACCGAAGCCAATCCTTCATCCAGTTCCTGAGCAAAGACCGCTCAAGGCTTCTCTCTATTCCCCTTTGATGACAGCACTGTGCCCGGACCATCACACTGACTGAAGTTTTTCCCGTATTGTTTATAGTTTATTATAGTGATAGTGATGACTGCTTCCATTAGCATGCCAATCACACAATTCCGGCCCAATATCAACCAATGTGCCAAACCTTCCGACATCGAGTAGTGATCGCCTCAGTCTATCTACTATCTTCGCTTCAGCTCAGACATACCAACCGTTTCGACCAAAAGCCCTAACTTCTCACTAAACTAAGTTTTAGTGCCAATTGGCCGGCCCAACCATTATCTTAGTGTTAGCCCACATTTTCGACATGTCACAAACATTCCGCACAGCCCTCTGTTGTAAAGGTTGGAAAGCTTTCCAACCTCGCATGAGCAAAGAGCAAGCAGCTTACTTACCTAAGAAAAAAAGGCAGGATTTGATTCAGAAACTCGTGGATAGAGTGGTTGGTTTGGGGCGTCAGATGAGGGATTAGCTTCATTGAACTGAAAGGGCTGGTCGAAAGCTAAAGCAGTACAAGGAAATCTGAGAAAAAGGGCAAGTAGGGCGGCTTCAAAAAGGGCTAGGGTTGCTTTCTCTCTTGGTGGAATTCGCCACTAGGTGGAATCAGACCTTCGGCTCTCGATTGCTGCTTGATTACCTATGTCGCTTGCGTTAAGCTTTCTTCGCTTTCAGTTCAGAGGCTTCCTTTATTTAAGGTGGGAAAAGGTTAGCAATAGGATATCGAAATCGTTGCCCTGGATCGCCACGGACTGCCTTCTCCAAGGCAGTCCTAGCTCGCTTCGTTAACAACTATTTTTATAAAACAATCTCAGCCGGAAGGCAATCTAGCTTGCATCCCCTACACAACTGTTGGCTCCATCGGGCAAGATACCTCTTACAGTGACATTTGCCTATCTCAAGAGAGACGAAGCGCACCATCCTTTATCGCAGGGACTACCTGACCGTAGGCAGTCCCCGCTTGCTTACATCTCAAAGCAGACTCTCCCTATCAACTGTCAGAGATGGAGGGCTTCTTTTCACACACCAAGCTATTACTCTTTTCTTCGTACCATGAGGAGACTGGCTAGGAAAGAAAGGGGAGCATCGGTAAAGACATTACAGTTAGCTGTTCAGGACAAGTGGCATCAGTCAGTTATTAGCTGTATTTGACTTTTTCCCACTGAGGCTTGAGCCCATTGACACTTTCGTAGCATTTCCTATTTCTTTAGCCGCTTGGCCCTATCTTTGTTATCCTTATGTCTGCAATAAAAGTAGGGAACGCGGCGGAAGCGAACGGATGGACGGACCTACGTACCTGTGAGCTGCGACTAAGGACTTGGTGTCTGATGAGCCCGAGCCTGAAAGTCAGTCGTGAGGCAGCTCGGCTCGTGCTTGAGAGCATCCCACTTGCATTCGAATGCTTTGCTGGCGCCTCTTGCGCCTAAAGGGAGATGCACAATAAGCTCTTTTGGTGGTGCTTTGATACGTCGTGGTCAGCTCCGGAACCCACCCCAGCAAAAGTGCGACAGGTATAGTTTGATAGGACGCGCACTTGATACCTCGGGTCGGAGGCTATCCCCTGGAAACGGTTTGAAATCGATTATGGGATACAGCAACAACCCACTATTTTATTTAGGCTCGGCCCTATTGTAAGGTCAAGTGTAAGATCAAGGCTTCCTCTCTTTTCTTCTAGCTCTATACACAAAGTGTAATCGTCTGCTGCCAAGCAATGCTGCAAACCACCCGGGAACGACGATCTCGCGCAGCGGGAGTGTCATACAAGATAGCTTCAGTTCTTTCATTCAGTTGAGTCCTTTCTTTAGGTTCCACTTTCTTTAGCGATAGCAGCGTCCAAATAGCCCGGCTCAGAGTTGTAGGTGGGTTCCAAACCTTCCCGAATCCTCCAATTCCTTCTGAAGATTTGAATTTCATTAATGGTGAAACGTCCGGAAGGCCTCTGGCTTAGCGATTGGCGGGTCCCCTCCATTCTGTTCATCCTTTTTCTCTCCTATTTAAGAGGGCTGCCACTCGGATACCTTAACTTGAACCTAGATACCCTCCCTCTAGCCTCCCATCTAATCCATTCTAACCTGTCCTTGCTTGGTATAAACCTAGCAAGAGGAGATACATCTAGCTCTCCCACTGCCAAACCCTATTACCAGACCTTTTAGAAAAGTCTTTTTCTAAAAGATAGTCTGCAAGAATGGTATGACTGAGAGTTATCAGTATATACTGGCGCGGTTTACTGATGGTGCTCTCAATTCCTTACTACATGAGGGAGGAAGATAAGAGCAAGAAGGCTAGGTCCCAGCCTCTTCCACTAGAAATGGCTTCTTCTCTTAAGGCTTCTTGCCAGTAGTGATAAAAACCTTGCTTATCTATCTTGAGAAAGAGGGCAGATAGAAAGATAACTAGATCAATGTCTTCCGTCTTCGTCTGCTATAACCTTCAAGGAAGACAAGAGGAAGATAAGATGCAAAAGCAAAAAGGCAGAACAGATGATAAGACGATGCATCTTTGCGGCTTCTCGTCTGCATCTAGGGGATCGACCTCTACCATCGGGCGAGGAAAGAGACCCCTTTTTCCCTTTCCTCAATATATATGGCACGCTTTACTAATCTAATAGAAAGTCAAGGCTCCATCCTACTCGTTGCCCAGAGCCAACACTTGAGCATTGTACAAGTGCGTAAGGCTCCTTCGGGCCATGGCCACAACGAAACGCAAGGCTTGGAAGCAAGCTACCAGCGCCTATCGGCGAGAACTAGGCTTGGCTTGGTTAGTAGTGCCCGCCCATTCTGTCTCGTTCGGGCGGACGGGGACCGTCGAAGAAGTGCCTCGACGCGCCGCAGCCACTACTTTGACTCCTTTTATGCAATTATGAAACTCCACGGAACTTTCTCGATTCCAACGCAACTTATCCTTTTGGAGCTGACGTAACAAACTACGCGAGCCTCCCAACGAAGCCAACAGAAATCCTATCCGAATAAAAAAAATCAAAGGAAGTTTCATTATGGTGGTATACCAGCCTCCTGTTCTGGAACTTCCAGTTCCAATCGAAGCATATAGATCCGTAAATAGATTTGTATGTATAGCCACTTCAGTCGTGCTCGTCGTTTCTCGAAAGTCTCTTTTTTCTGGGAACATGGTCAACCAGAAATTATTATGTTCGCGATTCTTCATCCACCGATGCAGAAAATGCTCCAGTTTTCCATTCTCATATGAGGCCGGAAAGTTTATTAGCAACAGGTCGGCGCGAAGTGATTCATCATGCTCAAACATGAGCCGATCGTTCGTTAGGGACGGTTTATAGATCATCAAATTCCCACAAATGGAATGAAAAGTGGGTCCATGTAAATGATCGAGACCTCGCAAACAACAACGCTCCTTCCCCATATGGAGTTCGGAACCCAAAGGCAATCGTTGAGTGAACTGTATCTTCTTTGTGTTAGTTGACCTAAGCCGCACCATTACTGCTGGGGTGGGGCTCGGCCTCCGAACCGTACGTGGGACGAGTTTCTGCCTCATACAGCTCCAGCCGAAGACCGGGGGAAGTTTAGGAAAGATGGGGAGACCCAGCAGCTCCCGGTCGGGGCCGGGGATAAGCTTGTGAAGAAGCGAGCTTATTCCCCCCCAAAAAACCGATCCTATAGCGCTAGCGCTTCGCGTTCTTTCTATTTCATCTCATTTGGGATAGGCGGCTAATACTAATAAGTGAAGTAGTCGTCGTCTGACCAATTGGCTCGGACACCAGACCGCTCGTGCCCGCCCATTCTGTCTCGCCCTAAATGGAATGACTCTCTTAGTTACACTGCGCCCCGACCCGAGTCCCCACGTCCGCTCTTCTCCGCCCGAAACCCAAGAAGTTGGCAAAGCCAACATTAGGGCCGTCCCCTTCATTCTATGCTGACCCCGGCCCGGGGCTGGCTTTTTGGGAAGCCCGTTCCCACCGCGCTCACGGCCCGGCTGGCCTGCCAGCGGTAGTGGGAATTCTCCCGTTCCCTGGTCAAAGACTTGGTTGGATGCGGGATCTACTCCACGAGGAGCGGTACGGACGTAGATGAGATCATCACGACCTCTCTTTTCGTACCGCTAGGGATGCTTAACGCCACTTCGCCAACTGGCGTTACCTGCGCTTTCGTGTCTCTCAGTGTGGTCAGCACTGGGTGTTTCCGAGCAGCGAGGCTTACACCCATTCGCATTAGTTCATCCAAAGTTCCTTACCCTTATGCACGAATTATTGAATAAGCCATCTTCCTATCAAGGTTAAGGAGTCAACTGAGCATCTCAGCGGCGGGATTGAATACCCGGATCGAATCAGAGTTCACGCCGCCCGCCCTGAACAAATAGGAGGCGTGGGCCACAGGTCGCACATAAGCCGCCAGGTCGCACGACAGAAGAACACCCAACATACAGATGCACACTCCTCCATGTGAAATATTCATCTTCATTGGAGCTTTTTGGTAGTAGTCGTGACCAACAGCCATCAGCTGTCGGCTCGTTGGTAAGGCGAGAGCTTCAAGCCCGATTTCTGGTGGCACACCCTCCACACAAGCACCATCCGACGAAGGGGGGACGGGGAAAACTACAGGCCCAAAACCTTCTTCGACCCTTCTTTCTAAATGGGGGTGCCCGGAGCACAAAATCTTCTCATTTCGTCGTTGTCCGTTAGACCGAAGTGTTTGGCCTTTCCTTCTCCGCGCCCGCTCACGCTTCGCTGACCTATCGCGTGGTAAAAAGAAGAAAGTACGAAAGAATAGTAAACGGAGCACACCGCAGAAAGATTCTAAAAAATAGAAGTCCCCGAGAAGAAGGAAATGAAGAACGGGAACGAAACGAAATAAGGCGTTTCTAGCGGATGAGCTTCTCCCAATTATGTCTGGTAATAGAATAGGGCGGCTTGCTCTGACCAAGACTCCACTTTTTGCTCCGTCCATGGAGCGTATGAATTTCCTGGAATGTAGATAGACTAAAAGAGGGAATAAAGGGATAGGAATAGGAATTAGAGTACCATTAGAAGAAGGGGCACCTGTGGGAACATCTCTACTGACGAACCATTTCAATAGTACGGGTGCTGCCGTGCCACGAGGCACGACCATAAAAGTAATAAAAAAGAAAAAGTTATGTAGTTGGACCATCTGCTCTATCCGTTCGAGTTTCGCTTCTCTAGAGAAGGAGAAGATGAGACGCTAAAAATGAAAGTGTTCGCAACGCATACCGAAAGGATACCAATGAAGCCGACCATTAATGACTAGTTCGAACACCAGGAGCGGTCTGATCCCTTATTTGATCAGACAGACCGCTCTTAGAAAGATGAAACAAAAGCAAACTCTCATAGAAAGGAGCCCAGCTCCAACTACTTCTTCGTAAGTGAGGTGAGGTACTTCTTTCGGTTTGAATAGGGGGGTCGCCCTTTTTTTGGTTGAAGTAGCCACGACTTTGGTCGTAGTCAGTTTAAACACATAAACCCAGTCCACTTGCAGCCATGTTGATCAAAATGACTAAGTTTCATGACTTGACCAGTCACTCGCCCTCGTATTAGAAGATCATCTCACCCTGTGGTCGACATTCCATTCCCCTTAGTCGTAGGTGCTCGTTCTATTTTTATTTGAATGGGCCGGGTCTCCCGAGGTACATATGGCCGACCCTTCGGGTGTCTCGGTAATACAGAAAAGACGAATTCCAATCACATCCCCTATCACTTAAAGCCAATCTTTACCAAAGGAGAAAATCAAAGAGAATAATTCTTTCCCCCCGACAATCAAGCTGCACTTCCTTCTAACAAGTGGCTGAAAGTTAGAAAGCAAGCTTGGCCTCTTGGCAGGAGGTTCGCTGTCCCCTTCCTTTCCGGTCTGGCCGCGGTACGGCACCTGAACTCGAAGCTACGATCAGATCCGATTGGATCTGATCCGTTCAGATTCCACAGATCCAGCCGATTTGGTCTGGTCCTATCCGACCCAACCCCGGAACTTAGAACGGCCGGCATGTTTTGGACGGTAGAACGGGGAGAGGGGGAGTCGTGCCCATTCTCTCTCCGGGCACGAGCAGGAACATCAAAATGGAAGACCGAATACATATACATGACGGAACGACATATTAAAAAATCAAAAATACGTGATCTGATTTGATAGGCTGCCTGCAAAAAGAGTTTACTGACCGCATAACAATTAATTCTTGTGTGTAGCGCGTAGGGCCATGTCTCCCGAACGATCATAGTACGGCCGCTCATCTAATATCAAATCAATCGGTAGATCTCACTTCCCTTCCCCCATACCATAGCCAGAAGGGATAGCGTATCCACAGAAGAGAGAGTACGGGGCCTTACCCTTAATTTAGTTTGAGTTTAGACGCGGCTCGAATGCCTTTACGCTATAGGCTGTGTTAAGCATGCTTCTTTGACAGAAAACAAACTCTTTTTCCATGACAACAGGCGCGACTATAAAGGGCGGGGCGGTAAGCTCTCTATCAAAGGGGGGCTGTTCTCCTTTGTCAACTCCTTGCTTGTGTCGTTGACTTTGTCAACCTTTGGATGTTGTTGTGACGCTTTGGTTAGGCTTGGTTGACTTTGTCAACGCTACTCAGGACCGGGGCGAGCGGAATTCAGTAGAGGCTCGAAGAGGGGCTTACTAAGCGAAGGGCCGAAGGCGGCTTTGCTCATGAGTTAGCGATCAAGCGGAAAAAGACCTGCCGGCTTCTTGTCGATACTACGCCGCAGGATCTGATCCCTACCTAATTCGTATTAATACGGTTAACCCTATGCTTCGGGCACTCCGAATCATCATGATCACCCAGTCCAAACCACTGGCACATCAACAGGGCTGGTGGCTTATCGGGACAGTCTTTCTAAAATGTCCCCATCGTTTGCATTGCAAGCACTGAACGATCGGACGACCCTGCTGATCTCGGGCAATCAGTTGTCGTTGCGTTTGTCGCAGGTCTCCCCCTTTCTGATTCTGGCGGGTTTCCTATCCTACTTATAGTGATTCTGTTTGCTAGAAGGTCCTTGTACAGACGTTTGGTCCGTCCTTTGATCGCGGTTTCGTCGAGTTTTCTCAACATACAATCGTCGGTAACATGGTCTTCCGACAAATATGACATAACTTTTGTTTTCACAAGACAAGAAGAATTCAAGTGAAAAAAGGCAACATACAAAGATTGATATGCCGTATTTTGCCATCTTGACATAGACGACTTGAACGTATTACATCTTGATGTACCCGTACAGATAGAGTACCCTTCCATAAGAGAGAGGGGTGTTACCACAACAGAAAAAAGTGCTTCGAAAACTCCTAGAAATGTCGTCAACCAGTTCTCCGGTTAGTGGACTCAGGCGCTTCCAGCCACATGACAGGTGATTTGTCTTGCTTGAATGCATCCAGTCCTGTTCATTCTACTGTTCCCATAACCATTGCAAATGGATCCACTTGCAATGCGTCAAAAATAGGATCTGTTTCTGTTCGTTCACCAAAAGTGTGGTTCACTTTCAAAAGATTGTTTGTACCTAAACTCTCTATGAATTAGCTGTCTATTGGTTATAGGTTGATAATGATTGTTCAGTCTTATTTGTAGGTTGTGTGATTCAGGATCTGAAATCCGGGAAGCAGATTGGGAAAGGCCGTAAGGAGGGGAGACTCTTCTACGTCGATGACTGCGACTTGACGTCTATTTCGGGTCATGTATCTAGTTTTGCTTGTTTCTCCACTGATATGCATGCTTTGTGGCATAAAAGATTAGGACACCCTAATGACGAAACTCTTCGAATGATTGATTCTTCTAGTAGTTTTTAAGTACTCACATTTCCATGTAAGAAATGCGAAAGGTGTGTTATGTCCAAGCAGTCTTCTGTTCCATCTTTTTTGAGTAATAATCAAACTAAATGTGCTTTTTTTTTCTAGTACATTCGGATGTTTGGGGTCCAGCCCCTGTTGCCTCAAAATCAGGGGCTAGATATGTTGTTACATTTATAGACGACTTTACGGATTTCTTTTTTGAAATGGAAATCTGATGTGCTAACATGTGTTTGAGAATTTCTGTGAATTTGTTAAAACACAATTTGAAAGAAAAAGGGGAGAATACATGTCCAATGAATTTCAATCCCTTCTCTCTCGGAAGGGAATCATGCACCAACGGTCGTGTCCCCATACCCTAAGGGATAGCTGAGAGAAAGCCCTATGTTATTATGCATATTGTGGAGACAGTCCGTTGCTTGCTTATCTCAAGTAATGTCCCTACATATTTCTGGGCTGAAGCAGCTCTAACTGCAGCCTATCTCATCAATCGTCTCCCTAGCTCTACTGTTGGAAATGTATTTCCTGTTGAGAAGCTGACTGGTTTACCTCCTTCTTACTCAAGATTGCGTGTCTTTGGTTGTACATGCTATGTTTTACTTCATTCGTCTGTCAGAGACAAACTTGCACAAAAATCGTCTAATTTTCAATTCCTTGGATATGGATAAACTCACTTACAAGTGCCCGTTTCCAGAAATGTCACCTTTTTTGAAAATGATCCATTCTTTGAGAAAGGAAAGAGAAATCAGACAATTATCAATGTTCTGATAAGATGGAATTTTCCTTCTTGCCTGGATATGATCCTCCTTGTGATAAGGATCCTCATGTATCTTTTGTAGATAGGGACTTGAGTGTTCCCCCTGTATTGCATGCTCATTCCGACAGGTCTCACTCATCCGATGAAAGTGAAGCTCAAGAAGAGCCTCCCCCTCCACAGGCTTCATCCTCGGCACCGGATTCAGGTTCAGTCATGCTTCGCCGTTCTTCACGTAAGTCTATTCTTCCCGTTGATTATGAGACCTCCTCGACACCTTTCTTGCTTCACTTGTCTCCTATGATGAACCTAGGACCTATAAGGAAGCGAAAGCTCCCTCTTGGTCGAGTGAGCCTGCCCTATCACTACAAGCCGGAATTCAACCTAAGTTGTTGTTAACTAGTTGTTTTACCTTTATTCAGAGAAGAGATCAAGACTAGGAATAGCATAGCTACCTCGACTAAAGAGAAGTAACCTAGTCAAAGAGAAGATCATCTGCTTTCACTTGCACGAAGAAAAACTTTCTGTTGAACGGACAGAAAGAGAGATTGAATAAGAACCTATTCTCATGAATACCTTCTTCGCAACCATTAGGAGAATGACCTCTTCTTTCACCTGAGGGCTCCGTTAGTATATCGAGAAAGTCTTCAAACTGCTCTTAAGAGAGGTTTGACTGACGGAAAGAGAGAGAGAGTAGTAGTCTTACTGATGCCATCGGTTTATGAACTGAGTGTGTTCCCTTAGTAGATCTCAGGAAGTCTTAAGACCGCTCTCGCTCGGACCTCTCCCAGCGCTGAAAAGCCGTAGCTTGCTGCTTGCTGGTCTCGACTGGATCGAAGAGGTTGGCCAGTAAGGATCAGTAGCAGCTAAGAGTTCGGAGGTAGACTGCCTAGAAGCACTTTTCTTGACTCCCTGCTTTTTTTTTTAGGCTTCTTTTCATTCGATCGAATCGGAACTAAGAGAGAGTTCCGCCTGCCGTCTCCCTCCTCTTTGCTTTGCTAGCATCCTTTGATAAGCAAGTTGAATGAGCTTCAAAAAGAGGGGCAGGGGCCTATTTGAGAGACTTTTGGCGGCCAGTACGCATCAGAGCCCCCGAACAAGCCTTTTGGACTAATCAAGAAGGCCTTTAAAAAGGCTTTCTGGGGATTTGCTTGTCATCTTAGTTTTAGCTTCGCTAGCTTTCCTTTTCAACTCGTGAGCACTTAACCTTTCCAATAGCGTAAGCTGATCCAGCTGATGCGAGAGTTCCAGCTCAAGTACCTATTTCTTTTGTACCTTCATTCAATTCAAATATCAGATAGTGATTGCGCCAATTCTTTCATTAAAGAAAGATTAGTCAAGAGCTGAGCGAGAGGAAGGACGGGCCTTTCTAGGACTTTCTTTGTACTATCCCACTAAAGATTCATTAACCATTTAGCCAAAGATGCACATCCTTAAGAGTCATTGCTTAAGAAGGGACAGCAGTTGGGGACCAGAGCAGGAGAATGCGTTCCAGTATTTCAAGGAGTGCTTAGTTACAGCCCCTATACTTCGGTTTCCGGACTGGGACAAGTCTCTGCTTTTCTCTACGCTATATATTTGACATTATTGGCTCAAGAAGGGCCTTCCAAACTAGATCATCCCACTGTGAAGTAGGAGGTTGTCACCGACAGAGGACCCGGTCTTGATTAGCAATTTCTGGCAGGAACTCTTTCGTTTACAAGGGACACAATTTAACATGAGTACCGCTTTCCACCCCCAGACTGATGGCCAGACCGAGGTGGTTAACCGGTGCTTAGAGAACTACCTGGGATGCTTTACAAGCGATAGACCAAGGGAATGGGTATGTTGGTTACCATGGGCAGAATAGTGGTACAATACCACTCACTTATCATTCGGCAACCAAACAAAGACCGTTTGAAGTGGTATATGGGCCACCTCTAATTACGTCCTATACTCATGAGTCCAACAAAATGCATCAAGTTGATTGCG